TTCTTTTTATCGAGAAATCGAGGAAGCTATACAAGGTTTTTCTCAAGCCTGTTCGTATGATACCTAATAATATGGTAGTAAAAAAAAAGTAATTCTAGGACACCCGTGTGAATTCGGACCTCTCCGATTAAACTCGGCCCATAGCATAGTTCCTGACCTAAAATTATACGCAAATCAAGATCGAGAAAAGGAAGTTTTGCAATCATTGACTCAAATTCATTGTCGAATCCCATTCAGCAGAATATGGAGGTACTTATGGCGGAACGGGCCAATCTGGTATTTCACAATAAAGTGATAGATGGAACTGCTATTAAACGACTTATTAGCCGATTAATAGATCACTTCGGGATGGCATATACATCACACATCCTAGATCAAGTAAAGACTCTGGGTTTCCAGCAAGCCACTGCTACATCCATTTCATTAGGAATTGATGATCTTTTAACGATACCTTCTAAGGGCTGGCTTGTCCAAGACGCTGAACAACAAAGTTTGATTTTGGAAAAACACCATCATTATGGGAATGTACATGTGGTAGAAAAATTACGCCAATCTATTGAGATATGGTATGCTACAAGTGAATATTTGCGACAAGAAATGAATCCTAATTTTAGGATGACGGACCCTTTCAATCCAGTCCATATGATGTCTTTTTCGGGGGCTAGGGGAAATGCATCTCAAGTACATCAATTAGTAGGTATGAGAGGATTAATGTCGGATCCTCAAGGACAAATGATTGATTTACCTATTCAAAGCAATTTACGCGAAGGACTGTCTTTAACAGAATATATTATTTCTTGCTACGGAGCCCGTAAAGGAGTTGTAGATACTGCTGTACGCACATCAGATGCTGGATATCTTACGCGTCGACTTGTTGAAGTAGTTCAACATATTGTTGTACGTAGAACAGATTGTGGCACTATCCGAGGGATTTCTGTTAGTCCTCGAAATAAAAATCGGATGATGTCAGAAAGAATTTTTATCCAAACATTAATTGGTCGTGTCTTAGCAGACGATATATATATAGGTTCCCGATGTGTCGCCTTTCGAAATCAAGATCTTGGGATTGGACTTGTCAATCGATTCATAACCTTTGGAACACAATCAATATCTATTCGAACTCCCTTTACTTGTCGGAGTACATCTTGGATCTGTCGATTATGCTATGGTCGGAGTCCCACTCATGGTGACCTAGTTGAATTGGGGGAAGCTGTAGGTATTATTGCGGGTCAATCTATTGGCGAACCGGGGACTCAACTAACATTAAGAACTTTTCATACCGGCGGGGTATTTACAGGAGGTACTGCCGAACATGTACGAGCCCCTTATAATGGAAAAATAAAATTCAATGAGGATTTGGTTCATCCTACACGTACACGTCACGGGCATCCGGCCTTTCTATGTTATATAGACTTGTCTGTAATTATTGAGAGCGAAGATATTATACATAGCGTGACTATTCCACCAAAAAGTTTTCTTTTAGTTCAAAATGATCAATATGTGGAATCAGAACAAGTGATTGCTGAGATTCGCGAGGGAACATACACTTTTCATTTTAAAGAGAGGGTTAGAAAATATATTTATTCTGACTCAGAGGGCGAAATGCACTGGAGTACTGACGTGTCCCATGCACCAGAATTTACATATAGTAATGTCCATCTATTACCAAAAACAAGTCATTTATGGATATTATCAGGAGGTTCATGTGGATCTAGTCTAATTCTTTTTTCGATCCACAAAGATCAAGATCAAATGAACATACCCTTTCTTTCCGCCGAAAGAAAATCTATTTCTAGCCTCTCAGGGAATAATGATCAAGTGAGCCAAAAATTTTTTAGTTCAGATTTTTATGATAAAAAAAAATCTGGGATTCCCGATTATTCAGAATTGAATGGAATTGTAGGTACTAGTCCTTATAATTTCATATATTCTGCTATTTTTAATGAGAACTCGGATTTATTAGCAAAAAGGCGAAGAAATAGATTTCTCATTCCATTCCAATCGATTCAAGAGCAAGAGAAAGAATTAATACCGCATTCAGATTCAGGTATCTCGATTGAAATACCCATAAATGGTATTTTCCGTAGAAATAGTATTTTTGCTTTTTTTGATGATCCTAGATACAGAAGAAAGAGTTCCGGAATTATTAAATATGGGACTTTAAAGGCGGATTCAATCATCCAAAAAGAGGATATGATTGAGTATCGAGGAGTTCAAAAATTTAAGACAAAATACGAAATGAAAGTGGATCGATTTTTTTTCATTCCAGAGGAAGTACATATTTTACCCGAATCCTCTACCATAATGGTACAGAACTATAGTATCATTGGGGTCGATACACGAATCACTTTAAATATAAGAAGCCAAGTCGGCGGGTTGATCCGAGTGGAGAGAAAAAAAAAAAGGATTGAACTCAAAATATTTTCGGGGGATATCCATTTTCCGGACAAGACAGATAAGATATCACGACACAGTGGCATCTTGATACCCCCAGGAAGGGGAAAAAAAAACTCTAAGGAATCCAAAAAATTTAAAAATTGGATTTATGTCCAACGTATCACACCAACCAAGAAAAAGTTTTTTGTTTTGGTGCGGCCTGTAGCCACCTATGAGATAGCGGACAGTATAAATTTGGCAACACTCTTTCCACAAGATCTCTTTCGGGAAAAGGATAATATTCAACTTCGAGTTTTCAACTATATCCTTTATGGAAATGGAAAACCAACCCGAGGAATTTCTGACACAAGTATTCAATTGGTTCGAACTTGTTTAGTCTTGAATTGGGAACAAGACAACAAAAATTCTTCCCTAGAGGAGGTCCGTGCTTTCTTTGTTGAAGTAAGTACAAAGGGTTTGATTCGAGATTTCATAAGAATTGGCTTAGTGAAATCCCATATTTCGTATATAAGAAAAAGGAATAATCCGCCAGATTCGGGATTGATCTCGTCAGATCCCATGAATCCGTTTTATTCGATTTCTCCCAAGGCTGGCATTCTTCAACAATCACTTAGACAAAATCACGGAACTATTCGTATGTTCTTAAATAGAAATAAGGAATCCCAATCTTTATTAATTTTATCATCATCTAATTGTTTTAGAATCGGTCCATTTAATCATGTAAAATATCACAATGTGATAAACCAATCAATAAAAAAAAATCCTCTAATTACAATTAAAAATTCGTCGGGCCCCTTAGGAACAGCCATTCAAATTTCAAATTTTTATTCATTTTTGCCTTTACTAACTTATAATCAGATCTCTGTAATTAAATATTTGCAACTTGATAACTTCAAATATATTTTTCGAGTAATTAACTCTTATTTAATGGATGAAAACGGAAGAATTTTTAATCTAGATCCATGCAGTAACGTTGTTTTGAATCCATTAAAATTGAATTGGTATTTTCTTCATAAAAACTATCATCATAATTATTGCGAGGAAACGTCCACACTAATTAGTCTTGGACAATTTTTTTGTGAAAATGTACGTATAGCCAAAAAAGAACCACACCTAAAAGCGGGTCAAGTTTTAATTGTTCAAAGGGATTCTGTAGTAATAAGATCCGCTAAGCCCTACTTGGCTACTCCGGGAGCAAAAGTTCATGGGCATTACAGAGAAATTCTTTACGAAGGGGATACATTAGTTACATTTATATATGAAAAATCGAGATCCGGTGATATAACACAAGGTCTTCCAAAAGTAGAACAAGTGTTAGAAGTCCGCTCGATTGATTCAATATCGCTGAACTTAGAAAAGCGGATTAAGGGTTGGAACAAGTGTATAACAAGAATTCTTGGAATTCCTTGGGGATTCTTGATTGGTGCTGAGCTAACTATAGTGCAAAGTCGTATTTCTTTGGTTAATAAGATTCAAAAGGTTTATCGATCCCAGGGGGTGCATATTCATAATAGGCATATCGAAATTATTGTACGTCAAATAACATCAAAAGTTTTGGTTTCAGAAGAGGGAATGTCTAATGTTTTTTTACCCGGAGAACTTATTGGATTGTTACGAGCAGAACGAACGGGGCGTGCTTTAGAAGAAGCAATCTGTTATCGAGCTATTTTATTAGGAATAACTCGAGCATCTTTGAATACTCAAAGTTTTATATCCGAAGCAAGTTTTCAAGAAACTGCTCGAGTTTTAGCAAAAGCTGCTCTTCGGGGTCGTATCGATTGGTTGAAAGGCCTGAAAGAAAATGTTGTTCTAGGGGGGGTTATTCCCGCCGGGACCGGATTCAACAAAGGATTGATGCATTGTTCACGGCAACATACCAACATTCTTTTTGAAAAAAAAAAAAAGAATTTATCTTTATTCGAGGGAGATATGAGAGATATTTTATTCTACCACAGGGAATTTTGTGACTCTTATATTTCAAAATCTGACTTTTCTAGGATTTAATGATTCCTAATAGCGGATTACTTTTTTTTAATTTCATTTTTTGTTGTTTGCTGTAATCATTTGCTTTGTTAATTTGTTAACACTAATAAAAATAATAATGAATACAAAATAATGGCCTGGCTCATGCATAAACGGCCATCCCCGTTACAAGAGAAGGTTCCATCGGAACAAATTTATATTTTAGTTTGGGGTACCCCCCTTTTTTACGTGTGAAAATAAATGACAAAAAGATATTGGAACATCGATTTGGAAGAGATGATGAGAGCAGGAGTTCATTTTGGACATGGTACTAGAAAATGGAATCCTAGAATGGCACCTTATATTTCTGCAAAGCGTAAAGGTATTCATATTATAAATCTGACTAGAACTGCTCGTTTTTTATCAGAAGCTTGTGATTTAGTTTTTGATGCAGCAAGTAGGGGAAAACAATTCTTAATTGTTGGGACAAAAAATAAAGCAGCCGATTTAGTGTCTCGGGCTGCAATAAGGGCTCGGTGTCATTATGTTAATAAAAAATGGCTCGGCGGCATGTTAACAAATTGGTCCACTACAGAAAAAAGACTTCATAAGTTTAGGGACTTGAGAACTGAACAAAAGACAGAGGGATTCAACCGTCTTCCGAAAAGGGATGCAGCTGTGTTGAAGAGACAATTATCTCGTTTGGAAACATATCTAGGCGGGATTAAATATATGACGGGATTGCCTGATATTGTAATCATCATCGATCAGCAAGAAGAATATACGGCTCTTAGAGAATGTATAACTTTGGGAATTCCAACCATTTCTTTAATCGATACAAATTGTAATCCCGATCTCGCGGATATTTCTATTCCAGCAAATGATGACGCTATAGCTTCAATTCGATTCATTCTTAACAAATTAGTATTCGCAATTTGTGAGGGTCGTTCTAGCTATATACAAAATTCTTGATTAATAATAAGATAAATAAATCAAAATTTTTTTAGGGAGGGGCTCCCTGTATTTCGATTTAGAAAATCGGTTACTACTCCTGAATCGTAAAAAATAAAAAGAGATAAAAAACTGGGGATATTGTGTGATTAGTTTAGTTGGTATCCAAAACTAAAATATAAAATTCAAGTAAATTAAGTAAAAAGGGGGATATTGAATCAAAATAATTTAAAGTTCTTATTTATGTCAGAGGGCAATATGAATGTTTTATCATGTTCCATCAACACACTAATAAAAGAAGGGTTATATGAGATATCTGGTGTAGAAGTAGGCCAACATTTCTATTGGCAAATAGGGGGTTTCCAAGTCCATGCCCAAGTCCTTATTACTTCTTGGGTTGTAATTGCTATCTTATTAGGTTCCGCAGTTCTAGCGGTTCGCAATCCACAAACCATTCCAACCGACGGCCAAAATTTCTTTGAATTTGTCCTTGAATTCATTCGAGACGTGAGTCAAACCCAGATTGGAGAAGAATATGGTCCATGGGTTCCCTTTATTGGAACCCTGTTTTTATTTATTTTTGTTTCTAACTGGTCAGGAGCCCTTTTACCGTGGAAAATTATCCAGTTACCTCAAGGGGAGTTAGCAGCACCAACGAATGATATAAATACGACGGTTGCTTTAGCTTTACTCACATCAGCAGCCTATTTTTATGCGGGTCTTAGCAAAAAAGGATTAGGGTATTTCAGTAAATACATTCAACCAACTCCAATTCTTTTACCCATTAACATCTTAGAAGATTTTACAAAACCCCTATCACTTAGTTTTCGACTTTTCGGAAATATATTAGCTGATGAATTAGTAGTTGTTGTTCTTGTTTCTTTAGTACCTTTAGTGGTTCCTATACCTGTCATGTTCCTTGGATTATTTACAAGCGGGATTCAAGCTCTCATTTTTGCCACTTTAGCTGCGGCTTATATAGGTGAATCTATGGAGGGTCATCATTAACTATAACTATTTTTTTTTTTTAATATTCGTTTTTATTTTAGGTTAGCCCAATTATAGAATAGTTGGTTTACGTTATGTAAGAAACACTTGTATATGTGATATTTGATATTGACTAGGTATATATGAGTTAAAGATCTATATAATCTGCCCCACTACTTTTGTGAATTTCGATTTAGATAGGGATTCGATTAGAAGTTCTTCCTTTTTATCTGTGAATTGGCTCAAAAAAATGATAAAAAAAGAACGAAGAATTCAAAGAATGGTTCACAAAAAAGAAATGGCATAAAAAAGTCGTATATATATATATTATGAATTAAAAAAAATCCTGTGGATAGGAACTAATATCAAAGTAATTCTTTGATTAGATAATATTATATTATTTAAATTAAAGTTTTTGGTTATTTTGGCTGGATGAATCTTAGCGATGACTTAATTATAATTAAGTCATAAGTCATTGGATGATTGTATCATTAACTATTTCTTTATTTTGGTGTGAGGAACTTATCATGAATCCACTGATTTCTGCTGCTTCGGTTATTGCTGCTGGGTTGGCTGTTGGGCTTGCTTCTATTGGACCTGGAGTTGGTCAAGGTACAGCTGCGGGTCAAGCTGTCGAAGGTATCGCGAGACAACCTGAGGCAGAAGGAAAAATACGAGGTACTTTATTGCTTAGTTTGGCTTTTATGGAAGCTTTAACAATTTATGGCCTGGTTGTAGCATTAGCGCTTTTATTTGCGAATCCTTTTGTTTAATTCTATAAATCATAAAATTCTGGATTTTTTTGTAGTTTTTTTAATTCTATCAAGATTTAACTCCTACTATTTTTCATTGAGACAACAATCCCTGGGAAGGACTAATTTGAGGATGGGGAATTAGCACATCGATTCGCTTTCTTCCTTCCCCTTATTTTTTAGTTTAATGGAAACTTTTTTTTAAGGAGTGTTGCGAAAAAAGAGTTTTTTTGAAATTGACATAAAACTTGGTCTCAAATTCTAGCTTAATTCTAATAAGTCTCATTATTATTATTGAAAATTAAAAATTTTGGAAAAAAAAAATTGTAAATAGAATAGGTTTTTATTCTGTTTACAAATATCCAAATAGGTAAATTAAATTATTAAATTAAATTTTATTTTTTTTTTTAATAAAAAGAATAAAAAAAAAAAAAAAAAAAAAGGACAGAGT